ATCGAGGTACCCATTCAATGATAACTCTCAACAACTTTCCCTCCATTTTTGTGCCTTTAGTAGGCTTAGTATTTCCGGCAATTGCAATGGTTTCTTTATCTCTTCATGTTCAAAAAAACAAGATTTTTTAGATACTATAGGGACAAATCTTATCCATTTTTTTTTTTTTTTTCAAAACTGACTTGGATCATAACACCCATATCTATTTAGTAGAATATGGTATAACATGTTGCTTCTTTCGAGCATAAGCTCTTATGTATGTGTAAACATGATATATGGGTAAATTCATTTTTCAAATGGATCGGCATCGGGGAGAATTTCGGAAACGTAAAGTCAATATATCTATATATATGTGGATATCTATAAGAGATGTTATTATTTTAGTTTGGATCTAAGCAATTCGATGAATTATTCTTAAAGGTTCACATCATAGTAGTGCTGGTTGATGAAAGTTACTTCGGAAACAAAAAAAGTAAAATCCAATTTATTTTTGTTATTTTTCCAATTCCAATAAAATGCAACTAGGTCTAGTGAGAATATGAGTTGGCGATCAGAACGTATATGGATAGAACTTATAGCGGGATCTCGAAAAATAAGTAATTTCGGCTGGGCCCTTATTCTTTTTTTAGGTTCATTAGGGTTTGTATTGGTTGGAACCTCCAGTTATTTTGGTAGGAATTTTATATCTTTATTTCCTTCTCAGCAAATCCATTTTTTTCCACAAGGGATCGTGATGTCTTTCTATGGGATCGCGGGTCTTTTTATTAGTTCCTACTTGTGGTGCACAATTTCGTGGAATGTAGGTAGTGGTTATGATCGATTCGATATAAAAGAGGGCATAGTGTGTATTTTTCGTTGGGGATTCCCTGGAAAAAACCGTCGCATATTCCTCCGATTCCTTATGAAAGACATTCAGTCCATCAGAATAGAAAATAAAGAGGGTCTTTTTGCTCGTCGGGTCCTTTATATGGAAATCAGAGGCCAGGGGGCCATTCCCTTGACGCGTACTGATGAGAATTTGACTCCACGAGAAATTGAGCAAAAAGCTGCTGAATTGGCCTATTTCTTGCGCGTACCAATTGAAGTATTTTGAAAAAAGAAACTGAAGAATTAAGACTTTGCAAGAGGGAAAAAACTCAAGAATCCTCTTTTTTTTCTATACCATAAGTTAACGGAAGTTTCTTCCGAACGCTTATTCGAGCCAAAGTAAACGTATACGAAACAACCCTAAAACGAAAATTTTTGTGTCCATAATTTTTTTTTTCGAAATATTTGATATTTTTTTTAATAGAACAGGAGTTCTTTCGTCTCGAAATCCGACTAATAGTAATTTGAAGTGGGCTCTTTCTTATTCTATTTCTGTATTCTTTCTAGATTCAAGGACTAACCACTATACTGCATCACAAATAAAAACTCCGAAATAGATTAATGGGCTAGATGACTTGGAATATAACTTATGCTTGATAGAAATATTAGTATCATATAGAGTCGACGCATGGGGTGAGTTCATTAAAACTTCAAAAATTCACAGACGAAAAAATGGCAAAAAAGAAAGTATTCATTTCCCTTCTATATCTTGCATCTATAGTATTTTTGCCTTGGTGGATCTCTCTCTCATTTAAAAAAAGTCTGGAATCTTGGATTACTAATTGGTGGAATATTAGGCAATCCGAAATTTTTTTGAATGATATTCAAGAAAAGAGTATTCTAAAAAAATTCATAGACTTAGAGGAACTCCTTCGTTTGGAGGAAATGATAAAGGAATACCCGGAAACGCATTTACAAAAGCTTCGCGTTGAAATCTACAAAGAAACGATCCAATTGATCAAGATGCACAATGAGGATCGTATCCATACAATTTTACACTTCTCGACAAATATAATCTGTTTCGTTATTCTAAGTGGTTATTCTATTTTAGGTAATGAAGAACTTGTTATTCTTAACTCTTGGGTTCAAGAATTCCTATATAACTTAAGCGACACAATAAAAGCTTTTTCTATTCTTTTATTAACTGATTTATGTATAGGATTCCATTCGCCCCACGGTTGGGAATTAATGATTGGCTCTGTCTACAAAGATTTTGGATTTGCTCATAATGATCAAATTATATCCGGTCTTGTTTCTACTTTTCCAGTCATTTTAGATACAATTTTTAAATATTGGATCTTTCGTTATTTAAATCGTGTATCTCCTTCACTTGTAGTGATTTATCATTCAATGAACGACTGAAAAATGATCGCCCGACCTAATTAGAATATTTGGTCTAATTAGAATATTTGGTACTTTGTACATAAGCAAAACATTCAAAATTGTACTTAATCTTTCTACCCAGCCAAGCGATTTCTCCAATATTTCAGAAAAATTATTTCATTAAATAGCAAAATTATAGATAGGGAACTCTACTAGCGACCTACCTAATTTTATTGTAGAAAATTTCGGGATCAATGATTGGACCATGCAAACTAAAAAAACCTTTTCGTCGATAAAGAAAGAGATTACT